TGGAGGTAAGCGGACTCGAACCGCTGACATCCGCCACAGGGTAAGTAACCGTTTCATGCACGCCTCAACCTAATTAACTTACGTAAAGTCATGCATATACAACCACTCCCCCCCGAACACAGCCTACAACTTTCATCGTACTGTGCTCTCCGAAGGGCTATCCGAACTCTAATATAATAGAATCCGGATAGCCCCTCTCCGACCCTCACAAGGCATGACAACCTTTTGTATTTTCGTACACCTCCAAAGTCCTCGTGTTGAGTTCCCCAAAAGTTTTACTTAGGAAGCTTTGCTTTAAGCTCTATGGTCGGTCTGTGACCCTGCCTACTGGCGATGGGGCGATCTCGTAGTTTCTGCGGGGTGGTGATGATGGGATTGGTCCATGGTTTGTTGCTCCGAATAGACTATTTATTTGTCCTTTGCCGCCTAACAACCCTTCCATTCGCCGATAGATGTGGATATTGTTGTACCCGTTAGCTGTCGGCTTCTTTCGATCTGGAAAAACTCAGTGAGCACAGAGCCTTTCTTTAGGCTAACCAAAGACCGAAAGGTATGGTCGTTAAGCGAGGACAAATAGTGTTGTGCTCGGAGGGATGAAGAGAGATAGTGTATCAAACTGTTCGCAAGAACCAGTTCAATTCTCTTCCCTAGGGAGTACATATACGTAATACCCTAGTAGAGCCGCCAACTCCAACCGCAGGCCATGTACGATCTATTCTAGATCTAACCAAGCGCCCATCTTACCTTTTCTACGCTCTTATCCTATTGACATACGCCGTGGGCGAGTCCCTGAAAGGTTCGTAGCAGAGGAAACAAGAAGCACAGTCTTAAATGGCATGTTCCAGTCCTCTTCCCCATTTCTGGAAAAAAGTTAGCCACCGATTTCGGTAAACAATACTATCATTACCGCTTAGCAAACTAAGCATCCAACCCGCAAACACAACGACCCAATTGCAAGGGCGGCGCTCTACCAACTGAGCTATACCCCCTTTCCTTTGCTATGCTGATGCCAGTGCATTTGATCGATCTTTCCCTTTCTTTGGGAGAGTGCCCGATCCACTGGCGCTACGAGCCCCCTCCTCTCTTTTGCTGTAGACCTTTCTCTGAGCTATATGGTATCGGCTGGACTGAAAAAAGTCCATCACCATCTTCCAAAGCAAAGATACTTGAGTTCGACAAAACCAGAGTTTAATTCGTCTTTATACATCACAGGAAGGCAAAGAAGACGGATCAAAAGAGGAGGATCGTTAGGCAGGCAAATCAAAGCATCAGCCAAGATGATTGTCACTAGTTTATCCATGACAACTCCTTCTGTCAATCCCATAAGCCTCTTTCTAACTACTTTTCTTCAGGAGTCCCCATACCTGAACTTTAATTCAAGTATACGAGAGGATTCTCAGCACAAAGAATCCGTTGGATCGGATTTGAACCCTTGACCTCGATTCACACCGGCCCATCTGTCCTTGTTGTCTCCCCCTGATCGCTTTGCCCTCCTTTCTAGTCCCCTGCTACGCCCTCAAGCTCTTTATATTTCTCTCGTTCCCCACGCTTAAACCTTTTGTTGTCTTCTGCTCCAGCTTGTTAGACTTCTTGGGATGAGCAAGGGCCGTTAGGCGAAAGCTCCCCTCGGGCGATTTTGACCCTTCTACCATAATCCGACTTCGACTCTCGGTCCACTTTGGTTTATTCTACCCTTTTTTGACTCCCACTTTCTCTCTCTTAGTGCCTTAATCTGCTTACTGGTTGGGTAGGAGGAGCAAGAAAATACTTGTTTTCTCTCTCAATATCTGATATAATTTACACACACACTGAATGACCCCCTTTAGACGCAGATATTTTCAAGTTTTTGAATAAATCAAAAAAAGAAGGGCCGTTAAGGGTTATTTTCAACAGAGAAAAAGGGCGTGTAGCTCAGCGGATTAGAGCACGCGGCTACGAACCGCGGAGTCGGGGGTTCAAGTCCCTCCTCGCCCGTAATTGTCCCCTTTTTCCAGGGAAACGCAAATTCAGCATGTTCAAACCAATGCCCCTATGGATCAAAAAGATCATATTCTATAAATTCATATGGGTTTCTACAACCTGATCTCTCCATTTTTCGCGCTAAGTGTTTTCCTCTAAAGCAATTTTAAGAAAAATCTCAATCTCATTATCAAAGCAGAGCTCAATAAACGGATCTCTATGGTTTGCTTGAAGTCGTAAGTTTTAATTTAGTATTTCATCTGATTTAATCAGATACTGTTGTTGTAGGCGACTTCTCATATACTTAATATAAAGCTCAAATTTCTTTTTTGTTCGACGGCAAGACGGAAATTCCGAATTGTAATAACTAGAAAAAACAAATAATCTAATGTTCATAAAATTTTTTTACCTTAAAAAAAATTTTTGATAGAATTGCTAAATTTCAAATATTGGATTTAATGGCATATCGGCCAGGGTATGCTATTAAATCCAACCTTTGAAGATTTTCAATCATTATTAGTAGGGTCGTTAGGCGATAGAGTCCCTAAAGGCCTTGTATATTTTTACAAAAATCTTTTTTTAATATATGTTTTTGTAGCCCATCGTCATAGCCGTAACCATAGGTTACATTTTAAAAAATAAAAAAAGTACGTTAGGAAAGGGAAGAGCGTTTAGGCGTAGAGGACCTGGCGCCGAGCTATCTTCCCACAGGGCTCCCCCAGCAGTATTGTCACCGCAACAGAGTTTCACCGCCAAGTTCGGGATGGATTGGCGTGTTTCCTCTGCACCTAGGGCACCAGGACTCAAGATTATTTTATCACGGCAAGCTGTCATTGTCAATCCCATAAGCCTCTTTGTAAAAGAATAGATTCGCACGATTTTGACGGCACCTTGAAAACTCCCTTCGATTCTAACATCTGATTGCAAGCCAACCTACGCTACGCCTAAGTGTTATGCCCTTGAAACCATAAAGACCTTTTTGATTTCTTTAATGAAGTAGTACTTTCACAAACAAATAGACGATATTTTGTAGTACATTCAGATAATGAACCGATTTTTTATGCTCACAATGTTATAGAATTTGCAAAAGAGTATCATATTCAAATTAGTAGGCAAATCCCTAAAAGTTTTAGCAATTAATGTTCGTAACATTTAAATAAAATGCTCAAACAAAAAATCAGAGAAATTTTGTTTGACAAAAAAAGGTTCTGAGAAAACAGCTCTATCATGGCAATGGCAACAAAAAAAAGATATGAATCTCTTCTTAAAGGCATCAAAATTTCAGCGGAACTCTATGTACTAATTACCAAAGCCCTTGAAACCTATAATAAAACACCTCATAGAGAAACGCAGTTATGTTTAATGGACCCCAATGATGCTTTACAAAAACGATATATGCAACACTATTTTAGGACCTGAAATTAGAAAAACCAAAAATGATACTAGTAAAGAAGCTTTACACATTGTTGAATGGAGAGCTCAAGTTGTAGAAAGCTATACTATGAATTGGATAGTTTTCTTTTTAGCCTGGAAACAGCAATAAAACTAGCACTTTTAGCACTTAAAAGAGGACAACTTAAACCTTAAAAGCATACTGAAGTTTTAAAAAATAAATTCTATTTTTTTACTGGAGAAAAACGTGAAAGATTCAAAAAAAAGCCGAAGAAAGAAGACTAAAAAGGCTAAATGCTAAAAAATGACCATTCATGAATATATTTTGTATGAGGAATTTCGAACCCTTATTCCCTTAATTGAATCTATGTACAAACGAGAGGAAGTGAAAGTAAGAGGAATTGTTGGCAGAAACTAAAGTACCTAACAGAAGGTCTTCAAAAGAAGCTAAAGCATTCGGGGATTTGGATTGTTAGTTCATAGGTTCCGATATCTGGATTTAATTATTAGGTCTGATATATAGTGGAGCATAAAAGAAATTGCATCGTCAAGTCTTCTTTTCATTTTTATTTCATTAAAGTCTGCCTAACGGTTCTCCAAGAAGGAACAAAGAAAGAATAGAATAGGCCTAACGTACTTAAAAAAAGCCCTAGCGGCCTTATATAAAAGGTTCGATTTAAGCTTAGCGCGCCTTCTTTCAGATCTTTTAATTTATTTTTTTGCAGGAATTGTTTCATTCTATTGAGGTTGAGATAACTAACGTACCTTAAGTTGGTTTTAAAATTCCGGAAAGTAACCCCTGCTTTAAAGAAAATTAAGAATAAATTTTATTCTAAATTTTCTTTAGATAAAATTAACAACAAAAAACTTAAACCTTTTATTATTATTAATCACTTCGCAATTTAAGATAAAGTACTTAACTCAACTTAAGGTCACTCCTTTTTCCAAAGAGCTTACATACGAAGAGCAGCCGGTATTCATCACCTGAAAGACGTCGGGTCTAATAAACCCAGGATTGCTGTGAATACGCCTCTTTAGGAGTTAAAGGATGTAAATCATACACTAGTATTAGGAAAAGGAAATTTTGAAACTTATGTTTTTATCTGGCGTCAGTGGGGGAAAGATAAATAGGCTTATCAGGAAACGCTATGGCTTGCGTGAGGGCCAGCAAAAATCTCATGCTCATACTTCGCTTTAGCTTTTTGCTGGTCCTCCGCAGCCGAGCGTACTTAAGATGTGTAAAAGGGTTATTGGTTGATGTAGTAATTACTTAGTAAAGTAAGAATCTAAGAAAAGGAGTCAGGGGGTTTATTATTAGCGAGTAAATCCCCGCCACTTACGCCACTCAAAAAGGTCAGTTTCGCTTTCAAGAGGCCTATTGCCAGTGTTAGTATTAGACAGGATCTTTATTGATTGTCCCCCGTGACCCGCTAACCAGTCCCGCCATTTACGCCACTCAGAAACTGAACTTTCGTATTTAAAGGGGTAGTGCTAGTGCCAGGAGTTAACAGGCATTCGTTCCTTAACCCGCTACCCGGTATCCCGGGCCCGTCTGCTAGTTCCTAGTCAGACGGCCAAAAGGGTGGTCAATAAATCACATTTATCAACCCACCCCTGTTAATTAATAATATTCATATTATTAATTAATAATTCTTATTAATCTCTTTAATAATTATATGATTTAAGTTTCTAACATACTTCTTTATCTTCATAAGGCTTGTATGCTAAGAACAGAGTCAGGTGAGAAAGCACAGGTGTGTCTGTTACTGCTCTCTCTCTTTCTTAGCATACTAGCACTAACACTTTCAATTGAAGCAAAAGTTCATGATTTGTCTGGCGTAAGTGGCGGAAAGAGGCATCTGATTTCCCCTACACCTCTAGGTTTCCTTAGCATACTACCACTAACATTTTGACTCCAAAGCCGAAATTTATTGCTTTTATCTGGCGTCAGTGGCGTCAGTGGCGTCCAAAGTCATTGATTCATTTAGTTCTTCCCACTTCTTTTTACTCGCGTCCCACCCGACCTCCCGGTGCGGAGGGCCCTCTTCTTTGAGGAACGTCTGTTTACGGGCCTGGGTGCCCTCAGACTTCACCGACAGTCATCCTCTTAAATAATCCGATTGTCAGGCACTCTCAAGATTGGATCTGTTTCCTCTGGAGGAAGGATAGTCTCATTATATGGGGTAAACTCGATTAATCTGCATGCCTGACGGTTCAAGTCTTTGTTTTAACGCTTCTCTTAATTTCTGTCGGCCTTCCTCAAAAGAGCTCTCTTCCACCAACAAAGCACATCCATCGTGATGAAGCGAAACTGGGAGCCATTTTAGCTGCAACTGTTGCATCTGCTCCACCATGAAAATAGTTTGCATCATCTCTACGCCAGTGACAATTTGTGACGTTACCCGGCACGGGTTTTCAGTATACCAATTTTTTGTTTTCAAAGCAGAAGCTTGTCGAACAAACGTAAACGGCGTTTTATCGATTGGCATATACACCCGTAATTGCTTATGACGTTTGAATTTGTCCATAATTGCTTGATTGAGCAAGTCAAACTCTAATAGTAAATCATTTTTGTGGAAAGACTTTGCCAAGGACTCTAACGACTTTTTGGCTTGTGCTTCTTCTAGCTTTAAGGTTCTCTGAATTTTGACTGCCGTATCAATGCGACCTCCTTGCAATGCTTTATAGCATAAGCGCTTTGCACATCCTTTCAGGAATGAAAAATCAAACTCTTCTTGAAATTCTGCATCCAAATTCCCAATGATGTGTTTCCACAAATTGGCGCCTTTGCCCAGCAGTTCTTTCATGCCATCCTATGCCTAAATCAACTAAGATTTGAGTATGGCAGGATTCTAGATCAATTTCTTTTAGCGTAAACCCATATGGTAAGAAATGTTGCCCTAGCTCACCAAGTACCGCATTGCGACAGCCCCTTTGTTCGCCTACTAACTCTAGCCGACTTACTGATGCCCTTCTTGCCTTTACGCGGGGATATCCATCTTCGTTTCTTTCATAATGGTTTGGAAATAAGAACCCGATAATCCCATCAGCCCGATTGCTCTTATACCAGCTGCGTTCACGTGAGTCTATTTTCTTTATCTCTTGGTAACTGCGGTTCCGAGTTGACGGTGGTTGAAACTGGTCAGCTAGCTCAATGAGCTCTGGCCATGCTTCTGGCATTTGACACAGTCTTTGATACGCAATATTCATTTCATTCTTTCCGATACTTTATATGGCGTCCACGGGCTGAATTCATCCAACGTCTTTGGGCATTTTAGGTCATAGTTCCACCAGGAGTCTAAGGACGCCTGGATGATATCATCCGGACTTCCTTAGACTCCTGGAAGATTCTCCAGATTCCTAGGAAGGATTCTTCGTAGATGTTAGTTCTACCTCCCTTACCTCCGGCCCGCTATGGGAGTCCGGAGAGGGCGAGTCACCACCGTCCACCTGGTCATTTCTCAAGGAAACCTCACTGACCTTACTCGTTGGACTAACGTCAAAATCTTCTACAATGTCCGAATAAGTAGTAATCGGATGCTTTTCAAAAGGGTCCTTGCATGTCACGGCTTCCACTTTGACTTTTATTTGTGGCCTCAGAATTGCCTGATCTTTCTCCACATCTTTGACTCGCACACCTACAATACCTCTGATTCCCTTTCAGCTTCTCGACCTTGGCGGATGAACAGTTCTCGCCCAAAGGTTCAATATGATAGATGCAGCTCAGCGGCGAGCTCC